TCAATAGTGTACCAAGGGTTTCTTTAGAGTATACCGAATCAGTATAGCTATCCTTCTTCTGACACAGCAACGAAATTTCCCAATCAGGATCGAAACGAAGTGTTAGAGAATTTCTTTTTTCTTGTTGCGTGTACATGTAGAATTTGTACTATTCAACTATTCAATAGAGTCTTTCTCAAATTCCTGTATCATTACAATTCCTGCAGTAACTGTAGTAGTGCTTGTAATATAATAATCTAAAGGTTTTCTCAATTTCTCTATTATTAGCTTCGGACTCGAAACTGAGGATGAGGTAAAAATACTAGATAGTATTAGTATTCAAGGAAAGAAAACAACGAATAAATAAAATAAATAATAATCAATATTCGTGATGCACAGAGTGTTGTTGTATTAGACCCAAAGAAAAGGGTCTTTCTTGAACTAATTACAAAGATGGAGCTTTGTATGTAATTAAGAAAGACAAAATATAAAAATAAGTTCAATTTAAAGTAAAAAAGTAAAGGACATTTTCATTATAAGCTAAGATCACTTGTCGTTCTAAACTGAAAATTAAGTAAAAAAAAGGATTCGTCGATACAATCAAAAAATAATCAAAATAAAAAAGATTTGGTAATTTTATTTCAGAGTGATTCAAAGAAAGTTTCCTTTTTGAATGAAGTTCTAAAACAACTATTTTTACTTTTTTTTTTCTAATTATTTAAAATTTATTTAAAATATTCTATATATACTAATATATATTAGATATTGTATTGTTTATTTAGTGTACTCAACTCAAGAGTTGCTCAATGAATCGGTTGATTCGAAATTTCGAAATGGATAGATGTCACAAATGATGAATTGATTTCTTACCTATGTTACTCTATTTTTGTTAGGACCGCCTTCTATAATTATAATAATTGATGAATCAAAAACTTTCAATTGGTATTTTTGTTTATCTTCGTATCTTTTATAAATGGAAATTTAGGGAAGTGCTTTAGAAACATATGTATAAAAAGAACATATTTCATTTAGTCTCTTTATGCCTACTATAACTAGTTATTTCGGTTTTCTACTAGCAGCTTTGACTATAACCTCAGCTCTATTTATCGGTCTGAACAAGATAGGACTTATTTGAAATTAATTGAACGAACAATTCATAAAAACCTTCTGTGGTAGTTCATTTATTCTATAGTTACTTAACGTGTCAATTTTCAATTTTTGGTCATTGAGATTCATGAGTAATACCGATTAAAATTTAAGGATAGATATTACCTCTCCTTTTCCCCTTTCAAAGAAATTGAAATGATTGAAGTTTTTTTATTTGGAATTGTCTTAGGTCTAATTCCTATTACTTTGGCTGGATTATTTGTAACTGCATATTTACAATACAGACGTGGTGATCAATTGGATCTTTGATTAATTAACATCTCTTTTTTTGATTGACCTCCTACTTGTTTTAATCTACAGGAGGTCAAATTCAGATTGTTGTTCAATTATTTTTGTGTTATTTTCGACCTAACAAATAAGAAGAATCGAAGCACGCTCTGTAGGACTTGAACCTACGACATCGGGTTTTGGAGACCCACGTTCTACCAAACTGAACTAAGAGCGCCTTAATTATCTTAATTATTATTACAAGAATAACTTTGTAACCCAACTTAGATATATATACTATCCTAGAGAATTTTATTCTCTATTGCTTAGGTATATCCAATTTTAATCAATCTCAATTGATTCCTCGTTACTGCTCATAAGATAAGTAATAGGTAGGGATGACAGGATTTGAACCTGTGACATTTTGTACCCAAAACAAACGCGCTACCGAGCTGCGCTACATCCCTTTCAATTGGTCTACAGTGTCATTGTAGAGAATCCTTGTCTTGTTTTCCACATTTTTATTTCTTTTATTGAAATACAAAATTCAATTATCTTGTCATTTTTTCTTTTTTAGGCTCATATCATATAATAATAATAGACTTATATACGTACTAAATAAATATAATATGAAACCCATCGTAAAAAAATGAATATTTTGGGGGAATTCTCAAACAGAAAGGGACGTATTTGTTGTTTTAAGAAAAAACTAATGAATATCTATTAAATCATTGTACATTTCAAGTTGTATATTCCAATTTGTCTTAGGGATTCTGCGTAGAAATACAAGTGTCAGTCATTAACTACATATACGCATCTGTTTCTATATGTATTAGCATTATGTATTACAAATTGTATTAAAATTACAATAACGAATAAAAAGAAGGAGGATTTTAAATGCGAGATCTAAAAACATATCTTTCCGTGGCACCGGTAGTAAGTACTATATGGTTTGGGTCTTTAGCAGGATTATTGATAGAGATCAATCGTTTATTTCCGGATGCGTTGATATTCCCCTTTTTTTAATGATAGTAATTGGGAAGGGGTGACGAAAATTAAATTAGAGATACAATCAAAAATTTGTGACTAATCCCTCCCCTTCTCTTCTTATCTTAATTTTTAGAATTCAAAATAAATTCGAAAAAGAATAAAAGCGGATTGACCCGCGTGAAACTAAGAACTTGGGTTTCCAGGCTAAAAATTTAATTAATATTTAATTAATAATAGAATGAGAAAGAAAATGGACTAGCTGTGGCAACAATATCATACAAAAAACTTCAATATTGTACAGCGATTATAAATTCTAAATACTAAATTAAATATTTAAGTAGAAATTTTTATATTACTTATTATTACTATATTGATTGCAACGAAATCTTTAATAATTGGATTTCAAGTTAGCAACTTCTATTTTTTTCCTTCCTTTCTTCTTCTTCGCTTCGGATTGGAAAATAGAAAAATAGAAGAGTTGAATCAATCAAAAACCCAAAGGAGGTTCATGGCTAGGGGTAAAGATGCCCGAGTAACGATTATTTTGGAATGTACCAGTTGTGTTCGAAACCGCGTGAATAAGGAATCAATAGGCATTTCCCGATATATTACTCAAAAAAATCGACATAATACGCCTAGTCGATTGGAATTGCGAAAATTCTGTCCTTCTTGTTACAAACATACGATTCACGGGGAGATAAAGAAATAGATCGAACCGATCGCTCGCGTGTCCGCCTTACATTCCAAGGAAGACGAAAAAGACATATTCTATAATAACAATAATTACATATTATATATAACAACAATTATATCATATCCAACGGATCCTATATTTATTTAAATATAAACAAAAAAATTCTATTTCTTAATTTGAAATCATTTTTGATCCGATCAAAATAGAATTAATATTTTCGGGACAAGGAATAAAAAAATCATGGATAAATCCAAGCGAATCTTTTTTAAATCCAAGCGATCTTTTCGTAGGCGTTTGCCCTCGATACAATCGGGGGATCGAATTGATTATAGAAACATGAGTTTAATTAGTCGATTTATTAGTGAACAGGGAAAGATATTATCTAGACGGGTGAATAGATTGACCTTAAAACAACAACGATTAATTACTATTGCTATAAAACAAGCTCGTATTTTATCTTCGTTACCTTTTCTTAATAATGAGAAACAATTTGAAAGAAGCGAGTCGACTCCTAGACCTACCGGTCTTAGAACTAAAAATAAATAGGCTTTCTCTTCAATTTCAATTGAATCAAAAAAAAACCAATCCGAACTCAAATGCGAATTGACGTTTTGTTCAAACAATATCAAAATTAAGATTTGATTGTAGTGTCGTAAGAAAAAAAAGAATTGGGGAAGAAGAATAAATCTTTTTTTATTGAACGTATTTGTTCATTGTGACGACTTTATCAAATTCTATCCTATTTTTTTTTATCATACTAATTTCTACTCTACCTTCCCGGAGTTCATTCGCCAGGGAACTCCGTTTAAAACATTCCAATGGATTCCGTTCAATTTCCTTCTTTTAAGATCTCATTGGAAATCATATAAAGACAATTCCTATTTAATATAGCTATTTGTGCAAGTATTTTACGATTAAGAAGCAACTGCTTCTTGTACAGATTGTGTATAAATCTACTATAACTGTAGTATACCTTATAGTCTCGTATTACTGCATTTAGCCGAGTGATCCACAAACGACGAAAATATCTCTTTTGCTTACCTCTATCCTGATGAGCCGAAACCAAAGCTCTTATTTTCTGTTGATTAATAGTACGAGTAAGTCTTGAATGAGCCCCTCGAAAGCTTGATGCAAATAAACGAATTTTTGTTCTACGTCTTCGAGCTATATATCCTCGTTTAATTCTAGTCATTGACTAAATGAAACTTTGATGAATAACTAATTGATTTCTTTTCTTTCAGTTATTGTCCTTCCCTTTTCTAGTCTATTAATAAGAAAACGGATTCTTCCAATGTATAAAATAAAAATTCCAATGGCTTTTGCTACTATAACCTTCCCAACCACGATTTTTTCCTTTTTTTTTTTTTCTAGACCTCTCACCTAGAAATAAGAAATTGTATTGATACTATAAAACATAGTAACTAAAAAAGTAGTAAATATAATAAATAGGTATAGTGGGTTCCATCGTTTCTATGGTTACTTCTTAAACGGTAAGGTCCTCTCTATACACCGGAGCCTCTTCCCTCATTTAATCAATGTTATTGTTAACTTGTACAGTTCACACTCTTTGGCTCTACCCATAATTATCCAGTAATAGGTCTTTCACAACGAGACCCACCCATACAGTAACGGTATTTAATTATATTATGAAGATTAGCTGAGTAGCTGACCCTGTTAGTCCGTTCTTGCAAGAGTCAAGAGTAAAGGCAGAATATTTCTGCTTTTTAAATAGGATTTCCCTGCTTAATGAATACCATTTGCTACCAATGGGGAATTCTTTCTCATCTTAAATGAAAAATAGAAGTGATTGGATTTGTACCAATAGCAACCATAAATTAATTTGATACCACAATAAAAGGATATGATAGATCTTTTTTAGATTTTTAGATATTTTCATTTTTCGATTCGATAGTGAATGGTGTTTTTCCATTCTATCCTATTCACTCTTATTGATCACTGATACTGAATCAATTGTTTTCTTTCTTTTGGCCTAATCCATGATCTGAACGAGTCGCACATACACCCTAGTACATGTTCCTCGTCGCTGAGGACACCCCCGAAGAGCGGGAGATTTCGTGACATTTTTGATTGGCTGTCTTGTCTTTCTAATAAGTTGTTGAATAGTTGGCATGTTGAATCATATACATAATGGGTTGGTTTAGATCGATCCTAACCGGATGATTATGAATCATTTTTTTATTAATAGATTCATCAAATACAATATTTATTTTATTGTTATTATATTAAACCTGGTAAAAAGAGAAAATGAAAATATCAAATTGCATATTTGCGGAAATCCCTGTTCTTCTTTATTCAACCGCTACAAGATCAACAAGTCCATGAGCTTGGGCTTCTGTTGCTGACATAAAAACATCTCTTTCCATGTCTTCGGAAACAACCCATAAAGATTTGCCCGTTCTTTGTCCATAAACCCTTGTGATGGTTTCGCGCAGCTTCAGTAGTTCTTCCGCTTCCAGGATAAATTCCCCTGTCGGTGCCTCATAAAAAGAACTAGCAGGTTGATGGATCATTACCCTGATGATATAACATAATTTTAAATTCTTTTATCTCGCATAATGAAATGAAAGGTGAAAAAGACTAATAAGATAATAAAAAAAAAGATAGAATTGAACAACCGTACAGGCATCTTTTGTATATTGCATACGGCTCTATAATGGAATTCACTTGTCCCTTTTTTTTTTACCTTACATCGAAGAAATCGAAAATAAATTAAATAATTATAGGGTCTATCCTATTCACATAGGTCAATGATCCAATAACCACCCTTCCTTTTTGAGTAGTTAAAAAAATACTATGATGGTTCCGTTGCTTTATATATATATTTCGTCTGTTAGTTATTAGTTAGCAATCCCAAAGTTTTTTTATTTGAAAAAAAAAATATATATATATAAATATATATATCAAAAATATATATCTAAGTAAAAAACGAAATTCTATTTTCGTATTCATTCATAATATAAATATATATTGTTAAAAGTTTTTCGGTGTGAAAAAAGTTTGTGACGCTGAAATGGGTCTCCTGATATATCAGCTAAAATAGGAAATACCCTTATATCTCATACTACTCTTTCGATACATAATGTAACAATTTTGAAAACAAAAAAATTCTCATATCGAATTCGAAATGCCATGCTATTATTACTTAATCATATTTCTTATATCGCGAAGGCATAGTCTTTTTTTCTCTCAAATCAAATAAAAAATAAAAACTCATTGGCGCCAAGCGTGAGGGAATGCTAGACGTTTGGTAATTTCTCCTCCGACCAGAATAAAAGATCCCATTGAAGCGGCTAATCCCATGCATATTGTTTGTACGTCTGGTTGAACAAATTGCATAGTATCATAAATAGCCAATCCAGGAATTACCCACCCGCCGGGAGAGTTTATAAACAAATACAGATCCTTGGTATCATCCTCTATACTGAGATATACCATAAGACCAATAAGTTGATTTGAGATCTCGCTATCAACCTCTTGGCCTAAAAAAAGTAATCTTTCTCGATAAAGTCGGTTGATTGGGATAAAATTGTATCCCTTTGGAACCGTACATGCATCTTTTGATGCATACGGTTCAACCCAAATTGCGAAAAAAAAAAGAATCAATGTGTAGATTATAGTTTTTTTTTTTTTTTCATAGCAGGCCCTGTCGAATTTGTAATAAAAGAGCTCTTTTTCTTTCATTTTGTAAAAAAGATGAGTTTTGGTCTGTTTCTGTTTATTTTTCTATTTCTTTTCTATAAATAGAAAAATAAACAAAAAAACTCACTAAACTTATAAACAAACTTATTGAACTACCTTCTCATTGATGTATTGTTTCATCGGAATCCAAATCACGATGTAATTTTCTTGTTCCTGAATGGTCTTCTTGAATTCTTTTAGGTTTATGCTCTACTCCGAGTAAAGATCTGCCCGATTTGGATTTGCCTATATAGGACAAATGGACAAATACTATGTCTTTTTGCTACGACTTCTTTTTTTTTTTTTCAATTTATTTCATATCTCCTACCAAATATTCTATTTGAAATCACGTCTATTCATATTAGAAATTAGAAATCGAATATAATAGAAAATATGATATAAAATATGATCATCTAAGTAGAAATCCTAGATATATTACCAATTGTTTTGTTTCTAAACGGAGCCTGGATACTTCATTTTATTGGTCGAACCAAGCCAACCATAAATTATTTGAATTGCTAATATTAATTTGTATACCCCCCTAAAAAATATATTTAAGTGCACTTCATTGCATTTCACGCTCCAAATTTTTGATAATTCAATCAATCTTTCTTGGGCGAAAGGGAGGATATCTCGATCGGGGAAGAGAACGGGGAAATACCATATGACCCAATATATCTGACAAGTCGCACTATACGTCAACCCACGATGCATCTTCGTCTCCAGGACTTCGAAAAGGTACTTTTGGAACACCAATAGGCATTAAATGAAAAAAAATTTAAGTACTATATCTCACTTTGATGTGAAAGCGTAAATAGGTTTATTGTCTTAATAATATTGTATCTTTTAGCATTTTTTATACATAGCATAGATTGAATAAGTTTAGTTCATATTATAAAAAAGGCAAATTCTTACAAATGGGTCCTTTGAATGATGAACAAATAAAGAGGCAGTTACTCAGATAAAATGCGATCAACGTCCGACCATTGCGTCTTGGTACTTATCGGGTGTAGAATAAATCTGCTTCTTGTTCCTACGAGCAAAATTGTTCCATTATTACTAAACTAAAAAACATTCTTACTAAAAGAATAGAACAAATATGAATCCTTTCCCCGAGATAATCCACTAAAAAAGAAAGGTCCCTAGTATAGTTTTTTTAAAGTGCAATAAAGTTACATAGTGTCTATTTTTCATTGATATAAGGGGTATTTTTATGGGTTTGCCTTGGTATCGTGTTCATACGGTCGTATTGAATGATCCCGGCCGTTTGATTTCTGTCCATATAATGCATACAGCTCTGGTTGCTGGTTGGGCCGGTTCGATGGCTCTATACGAATTAGCAGTTTTTGATCCCTCTGACCCTGTTCTTGATCCAATGTGGAGACAAGGTATGTTCGTTATACCTTTCATGACTCGTTTAGGAATAACCAATTCGTGGGGTGGTTGGAGTATCACAGGGGGAACTATAACGAACCCGGGTATTTGGAGTTACGAAGGTGTAGCTGGTGCACATATTGTGTTTTCTGGCTTGTGCTTTTTAGCAGCTATCTGGCATTGGGTGTATTGGGATCTAGAAATATTTTCTGATGAACGTACAGGAAAACCCTCCTTGGATTTGCCCAAGATCTTTGGAATTCATTTATTTCTCTCAGGGGTGGCTTGCTTTGGTTTTGGCGCATTTCATGTAACAGGATTGTATGGTCCTGGAATATGGGTATCCGATCCTTATGGACTAACGGGAAGGGTACAAGCTGTAAATCCAGCATGGGGCGTGGAAGGTTTTGATCCTTTTGTTCCGGGAGGAATAGCTTCTCATCATATTGCAGCGGGAACCCTGGGCATATTGGCGGGTCTATTCCATCTTAGTGTCCGTCCGCCCCAACGTCTATACAAAGGATTACGTATGGGAAATATTGAAACCGTCCTTTCCAGTAGTATCGCTGCGGTCTTTTTTGCAGCTTTTGTAGTTGCTGGAACTATGTGGTATGGTTCGGCAACTACCCCGATTGAATTATTTGGGCCCACTCGTTATCAATGGGATCAAGGATACTTTCAACAAGAAATCTATCGACGAGTTAGTGCTGGGCTAGCCGAAAATCAAAGTTTAGCTGAAGCTTGGTCTAAAATTCCCGAAAAATTAGCCTTTTATGATTACATCGGCAATAATCCGGCAAAAGGGGGATTATTCAGAGCGGGCTCAATGGACAACGGGGATGGGATAGCTGTTGGTTGGTTAGGACACCCTATCTTTAAAGATAAAGAAGGTCGTGAACTTTTTGTACGTCGTATGCCTACGTTTTTTGAAACATTTCCGGTTGTTTTGGTAGATGGAGACGGAATTGTTAGAGCCGATGTTCCTTTTCGAAGGGCAGAATCAAAATATAGTGTTGAACAAGTAGGTGTAACTGTTGAGTTCTATGGCGGTGAACTCAATGGAATCAGTTATAGTGATCCTGCTACTGTGAAAAAATACGCTAGACGTGCGCAATTAGGTGAAATTTTTGAATTAGATCGTGCTACTTTGAAATCCGATGGTGTTTTTCGTAGCAGTCCGAGGGGTTGGTTTACTTTTGGACATGCTTCGTTTGCTCTGCTCTTCTTCTTCGGGCACATTTGGCATGGTGCTAGAACTTTGTTCAGGGATGTTTTTGCTGGTATTGACCCAGATTTGGATGCTCAAGTAGAATTTGGAGCATTCCAAAAACTTGGAGATCCAACTACAAAAAGACAAGCAGTCTGATAGAATATTGTTTTGGTATTTTTTGTCTTTAGTTTTGGGATTTGATTTTGATTATAGAATACCAGGTCTTTTCTTTTACTCTTGTTTTGTTCTTATCCGGAAGACGATCTCAACTCAAATAACTAGGTATGGAAGCTATAATTGTAAACCACGATCGAATCTATGGAAGCATTGGTTTATACATTCCTTTTAGTCTCAACTCTAGGAATTATTTTTTTCGCCATCTTTTTTCGAGAACCGCCTAAAGTTCCAACTAAAAAATGAAATGATTTTTCATTATCTCGATTGAAAGTAATGAGCCTCCCGATATTGGGAGGCTCATTACTTCAACTAGTCCCCGTGTTCCTCGAATGGATCTCTTAGTTGTTGAGAGGGTTGCCCAAAAGCAGTATATAAGGCGTACCCAGTAAAACTTACAAGTAAACCAGATATAAATATGGCAACTAGGGTTGCTGTTTCCATTATTATTAAAAGACCACAATAGATCTATGCTAAGATCATTTATTTACAACGGAATGGTATACAAAGTCAACAGATCTCAATGAATAGAAAATAGGCTTTATGGCTACACAAACTGTTGAGGGTAGTTCTAGATCTGGTTCAAGACGAACAGGTGCAGGGAGTTTATTGAAACCATTGAATTCAGAATATGGTAAAGTAGCTCCTGGGTGGGGAACTACTCCTTTGATGGGTATCGCAATGGCTTTATTTGCGGTATTCCTATCTATTATTTTGGAGATTTATAATTCTTCTATTTTACTAGACGGAATTTCAATGAATTAGATTCACAAAAACTATTAACTCACTTTTCACTACAAAGTGAAGCTTTTAGTTCTCTGATTTTTATCCCATTCTATTTTGGTAGTTCGATCGTGAAATTTCTTTGTTTCTGTATTTCCGGAATATGAGTGTGTGACTTGTTAGAATTGATCCTATGAATAGTACAGAGAGCGGGTCTGTCATCTTGCTAGAGATGGTTTTACTTCGTCGGATATTGTCATTCTATGATAGTATCTGAAGCACGGACTATATGAAATATCTTACTAAAGTATTACAACTATGATTCATTCTTAACTTAATATTCAGACCTCGTGACCGGACTCCCTTTTTTGCTTATTTTGATCAAAGTACAAAGGTTTCTTTTGATTTTTAGTCATTATGTCTATTCATTGAATAAGTGGTGATCCAACGATTCTTACTCAAGGAATTTTTGGACTTAGTTTGAAAAGGTTTTATTGACTCATCGTGGTTTTAGTATGAATCTGAGGTTTTAATTGATTCATAGGGTCTTAACAAGAGAATTCCTATCAATAATAAAGAAAACACTAATAAAGTCTCATTACACACAAATAAATAAATAAAATAGGGAAATAGAAGATTCAAGAGGCCTGATCAACATAGAGATAAATGAGCCGACTTGAGATTTTGGCATTATAACCATAATAAACAGTTTTTGTATTCTTTCTTTATCTTTTCTTTAGAAAAGAGTAAATAATACAATTAGGAAGTTTCGAAGGCATATCCGATAGAACTTGTATTTTGGTCTTTCTGTTTGAGCCGTACGAGATGAAATTTTCATATACGGTTCTTAGAGGGGGAGTTTTTTGGCTTACCTATCTCAATAAAATATATGATTGGTTCGAAGAACGTCTTGAGATTCAGGCAATTGCGGATGATATAACTAGTAAATATGTTCCCCCTCATGTCAACATATTTTATTGTCTAGGAGGAATTACGCTTACTTGTTTTTTAGTACAAGTAGCTACGGGGTTTGCTATGACTTTTTATTATCGCCCGACCGTTGCGGAGGCTTTTACTTCTGTTCAATATATAATGACTGAAGTTAACTTTGGTTGGTTAATCCGATCAGTTCATCGATGGTCGGCAAGTATGATGGTACTAATGATGATCCTCCACGTATTTCGTGTGTATCTCACAGGTGGCTTTAAAAGACCTCGTGAATTGACTTGGGTTACAGGTGTGGTTTTGGGTGTATTGACCGCATCTTTTGGTGTAACTGGTTATTCCTTACCTTGGGACCAAATAGGTTATTGGGCAGTAAAAATTGTAACAGGTGTACCGGACGCTATTCCTGTAATAGGATCGCCCTTGGTAGAGTTATTGCGCGGAAGTGCTAGTGTGGGACAATCCACTTTAACTCGTTTTTATAGTTTACACACTTTTGTATTACCTCTTCTTACTGCCGTATTTATGTTAATGCACTTCCTAATGATACGTAAGCAAGGTATTTCCGGTCCTTTATAAAGGGGCTATATTATACTATTTGTAATCAATTGGTTATCACATGGGGTAGGCCCAACAGTATTTCATTGCTATAAATATGGATTATTGAAAAGAATAAGACATGTATTTGGATATTTCTCTTCAACTCCAAATATATAAATAAAGTAATTATTTATTTGACACTCATAGTTGAAGTGAATTCTCTAAAGATAAAATGGATTATGGGAGTGTGTGACTTGAACTATTGATTGGTTTGTGCAGAATATATGTCCTTATCTGCCACATTTCAATTCAAAATAAAAATGTGTCTTTGTTCCAACCACCGCGAAAGCTCGATATAGAGGATAAGGTGGTTCGTTGGAAGAGAATTGTTTTTTTCTATGATCAGACTCGATCATGTCATGTATGAACAGGCTCCGTAAGATCCAGTCGAAAGAATAAGTGATGTGGCATAATTTTGATTAGATTATGTTTTATATCTTTCACTTACTTAATAGTATGTAAATGGATTCATTTCCTATGCATTGACTTGATTTATTATACTATCGGAGTGAAACAAGGGATCTAAAGAAGAACAGAGGCTAAATTCAATTAGTAACAAGTAAATTCTTTGTATACAAAAAGTCTCGCTATTTGGGGGGATAAAGCCCAATTGAAAGGTCTGAGACGACCCATAAAGCACTTGATTATAATCAACCTTGCAAGCCTACTTGGGTATTGAGCATTTATCTGTAAGAACTGGATTTTGGGCAATGTCTGATTGTTGAAACTCCGAAAAGG